TAAGATATGTTTATAATGTAATATATGCAAATTAACTTTTGTAAATGCTTCAAGGGTTCTTCCTGGTTTAGGGGTTTGACAGGAAATGATAGTTATCCTTGGAGTGTAGGGGGGTAGGGGGGTTTGGCGCGCAAAAGCCGTAATCCTTAAAAAGTCCAAACGGCAAAGCAGGGAGTGAGATTTTGGTCTTATGCTCTTGATATCACTTATGTGGTTCTTTAGTTAATATCTTTACAACGTGGACATTATGTAACCATGTCAACGGGATAGTTCCACCCTCTTGGTAAGGTCGTAACGCACTTGCAAATGCCAGGGGAATGGAAAGAGAAAAAAAAAGGAACCAAATGCGCAAAAGTGAACGCCCGGCTTGGTGGGTAACGGGTAATAAGGTTGCCACCATTAACCAAATGCGCAAAAGTGAACGCACCGCGTAGTGGGATTATCTCTAGTAATGGCCCTGAAGAAGGAACCAAATGCCAGGAATAGTTCACTAATAGCTACCCCCACGATAAATGGACCTGACCCTCACGAATAATAAACAAATAGGCATCACCGGTTGGTGGTTTCTTACTACATTAAGATTTGGAGATCGTTAATAAGTTGAGTCGGAATATGAAGGTCATTATTGCGTTTTAGTTAATAAAGCTGTTTAAGTTGGCTTCTTTCCATGATAGGTTAAATATTTAATTTTTTGCATATGTTCCCCTCCAAATACATTTATCTTGTGTGTTTTCATTAAATTAATGGTGTTTATACATATATATCCCTACTGCATATATCATATACACCATAATATGCATCTCCTTCCAGGAGCTGCCCCACCTAAAAAGTACATTTTACGTGGCGCGCGGCCGGGAGCAGAGGGTAGTTTAATTAAGAACCTTAGCTTTGGGAGTTAAGGGTGAGAGTTAAAATCTCTTTCCTCTGAGCACTAGGGAGGGGTTTAACCTCCAATCTCCGGATTACAAGACCGGCGCTTTAACGCTAAGCTACTAGGGCATGCTCATTCAAGGGCTTTATTTTCTGCTCAGCCTACCATGGGCGCTAAAACAAGAAAAATGGCGAAGTAGATGGTGGATGCCACTTGGCCGATAATAATATAGGGGTGTTCTACAGGCATTCCACCAATTCATGTGAGGACCAGAACATCGGCTACCAAAGCTCAGAATAAAAACTGAGTTAGGGGCCGGAATGTTAGGCCCCGCTGCTTGGAAGTGTGAAGAATCGGAACAACCATGAGGACCAGAATAGAAAATAGGAGGGCTAGTACTCCTCCTAATTTGTTTGGAATAGAGCGAAGGATGGCATAAGCAAACAAAAAGTATCACTCTGGCTGGATGTGAGGAGGGGTAACTAGGGGGTTGGCGGGAATAAAATTCTCCGAGTCACCAAGCATGTTGGGGGAGAACAGGGCAAGGGAAGTGAGTGCCAAAAGGAGGGCTACGAAGCCCAAAAGGTCTTTGTAGGAAAAGTATGGGTGGAAAGAAATTTTATCGGCGTCTGAGTTAAGGCCTGTGGGATTGTTAGAGCCTGTCTCGTGAAGGAATAATAGGTGAAGAACAGTAGCGCCCGCAATAACGAAAGGAAATAGAAAGTGAAAGGCAAAGAATCGGGTCAAGGTGGCGTTGTCTACGGAGAATCCTCCCCAAATCCACTGAACAAGGTCGTTTCCCACGTATGGAACGGCTGAAAGAAGATTGGTAATGACGGTGGCCCCTCAAAATGACATTTGTCCCCAGGGGAGGACATACCCAACGAAGGCAGTCATCATCACGAGTAGGAGAAGGACTACACCAATAGTCCAGGTCTCTTTATAGAGGTAAGATCCATAATAAAGTCCTCGTCCAATGTGCATATAAATGCAGATGAAAAAGAAAGATGCGCCATTAGCATGTATATTCCGAATGAGTCACCCGTAGCTGACGTCCCGGCAAATGTGAGTGACAGAAGAAAAAGCGGTAGAGATGTCCGAGGTATAGTGTATAGCGAGAAACAATCCTGTAAGGATTTGGCTTGCCAAGCATAGTCCTAGAAGGGATCCGAAGTTTCATCAAACCGAAATGTTTGAAGGGGCTGGAAGGTCGACTAGCGCGCTGTTGGCGATTTTAAGGAGGGGATGGGTCTTTCGTAGGTTGGCCATTAAAGGTTCCTGTAGTTGAGTTACAACGGTGGTTTTTCAAGTCACTGGTCCTGGTTAGAGTCCTGGTGGGAATTATGACTTATCTTGTTTCTTTGTTTCTTTTTGGGCTGGTGTTAGGCCTGGTTGCCGTGGCTTCCAACCCGGCACCATACTTTGCGGCGCTAGGTTTGGTGGTGGCTGCGGGGGTAGGGTGTGGGGTTCTGGTGGGGCACGGGGGATCATTCCTATCTCTAGTATTATTCTTAATTTACTTGGGGGGAATGTTGGTAGTTTTTGCATATTCTGCGGCTCTGGCAGCGGAGCCATTTCCAGAGTCGTGAGGGGACCGTTCAGTGTTGGGATATGTATTGGCGTACTTTGTGGGCGTCCTAGTAATCGCTGGGTTGTTTTGAGGAGGGTGGTACGAGGGGTCATGGACAGTGGTGGACGAATTCAAGGACTTGTCAGTATTCCGCGGGGACACAAGTGGGGTAGCAGTAATATATTCCTCCGGAGGAGGAATGCTCGTGGTCTGTGCGTGGGTACTGCTTCTTACGCTGTTTGTGGTATTAGAGCTAACCCGGGGGTTAAACCGGGGAAGTCTTCGAGCGGTCTAATAGGTGGTGAAAAAAACCGCGAGGGTGGTGGATAAGAAGAATAGGGTTAAATAGGTTTTGACTATACCACGTTGAACATGGGTTGCTCCCGAGACCAATGGGAGGTTTGTGGAGATTACCGCTTTCGGGCCGATCTTCTCAAATCATGTTTGATCCACTCCTTGAGAGGCAACGGTTTGTCCGAGGGTCAAATTTAGTTTAGGGGTCAGGCGATGTACAACTGCTGGGAAGTAGCCCAGTATATTAGAGAAGTTGTGGGGGGCCAAGGCGGGGGTGGTCTTAAACTGCTTCCCAGTAAGAGAGGCAAGCTCGAGAGCAATAATTAGGCCAAGGACGGAGACAAGGAGGGCACTTAGTTTCAGGAGAGGGGGTATAGTTATAATTGGTGTTTTGGAGGGGAGGAAATTTGAGGTAAGGAGCAACCCAGCAAGGATACTACCTCAAGCCAGTCGCTTAATAGGGTTAATAACGGAGGGGTTGTTCTCATTAATCGGGGATAAAGGTGGAAACCGGGGGTGTCCTATAGAAACAAAAAAAATTACCCGTAGGCTGTAGATTGCGGTGAAGGAGGTGGCAATCAGGGTGAGGGTTAGGGCTCAGGCGTTTAGGTATGATGTGTTCAGGGCCTCAATGATAGCATCCTTAGAGAAAAAACCCGCTAGGAAAGGGGTGCCGGTTAGTGCAAGGCTGCCGATAGTCATGGCAGTAGAGGTAAATGGGGTAAGCTCGTGCATACCCCCCATCTTCCGAATGTCTTGTTCATCATTGAGGCTGTGGATGACAGAGCCTGAACATAGAAAGAGCATGGCCTTAAAAAAAGCGTGTGTGCAGATGTGAAGAAAAGCCAATTGGGGTTGGCCTAACCCGATGGTAACTATCATGAGGCCAAGCTGGCTCGAAGTTGAGAAAGCTACAATCTTCTTGATGTCGTTCTGTGTTAAGGCGCACGTTGCTGTGAAAACTGTGGTTAGGGCTCCTAGGCAAAGGCAGGTGGTTAGTGCGAGCTGATTGTTTACCATCATGGGGCTTAGACGAATAAGCAGAAAAATGCCTGCTACCACCATTGTACTTGAATGCAGTAGGGCAGAAACCGGCGTAGGGCCTTCCATTGCCGAGGGAAGCCAAGGATGAAGACCAAACTGAGCGGACTTCCCGGTGGCAGCAACAATTAGTCCTAAAAGGGGCAGCGTAAGGTCGGTGTCCTTTGAGGCGATGAAAAGCTGTTGTAGCTCTCACGAGTTTAAGTTGGTGGCTAATCAGGCTATACTGAGGATGAGGCCAATGTCACCTACCCGGTTGTACAGAACAGCTTGCATAGCAGCAGTGTTGGCGTCGGTACGACCATACCACCAGCCAATAAGTAGAAACGATATAATGCCAACCCCTTCTCAGCCAATAAAAAGTTGGAATATATTGTTGGCTGTTACGAGAACAATCATGGCAACTAAAAAAAGTAGAAGGTACTTGAAGAAGCGGTTTACCTGAGGATCGGCGTGTATATATCAAGATGCAAATTCCAAAATAGACCAGGTTACGTAAAGGGCAATTGGTGTAAAAATTGTTGAGTAGTGGTCGAACTTAAAGCTGAGGTTGATATCGAAGGTTAGGGTATTTATCCAGTGTCAGCTAGTCACAATGGTCTCCGCTCCTTCGTCCAGAAAAATGAATAAGGGAATTAAGCTAACCAAAAAAGCTATTTTGACTGCATTCTTTACATGGGTCACGGCCCAGTCCGGGGAACGAGGGGAGGGTGCCAAGGTCGTAAATAGAGGGTAAATAAGAAGTACAAAAATTGTTAGTAGGCTCGAGCTTATAATGAGGGTAGTTGGGTGCATAGCATATACTTGGATTTGCACCAAGAGTCTCTGGTTCCTAAGACCAACGGATAAGCTGTTATCCTTTACATGCCCGAGTGAGCCGTGGAGTTTACCATGGGGCTGGAGGATTAGCAGTCACCAGTGCCTCGGGCCTCTCTCGGTGGACAAGAGGGATTTAACCCCTGTTTCTAGAATCACAATCTAGCGTCTTGATTAAACTATGTCTACAAAACGACCAGCCTCACATTAGTTCAGGCTTTAGAACTAGGAGGACAATTGGGAGTAGGTGTATAACCAAAAGGAGGTGTTCACGGGTGTGAGATGGTGGAATGGCAATAATGTGCGAGGGGAGAGGGCCACGCTGGCTGACTAAGAAGAGGTACAGCGAATAAGCGGCAGTGATGAGGGTCCCCACCCCGGTGAGGGCAATTGTTCAGTTTGACCAGTTAAATAGGGAAGTAATAATAACCAGTTCACCTATCAAATTAGGGAGGGGTGGTAGTGCGAGGTTTGCAAGGTTAGCAATAAATCATCAGGTTGCCATTAGGGGAAGGACCATTTGCATTCCCCGGGCAAGAAGCATGGTTCGGCTGTGGGTACGTTCATAACTAGTATTAGCCAGGCAGAACAAAGCGGAAGAGGCAAGGCCATGTGCAATCATAAGAATAATTGCACCTGTAAACCCCCAGGGGGTTTGAATCAAAATCCCCCCTGCCACAAGTCCTATATGACTGACCGACGAGTAGGCAATCAGAGACTTTAAATCGGTTTGTCGTAGGCAAATAGAGCCCGTCATAATAATTCCCCAGAGGGCTAAGACCACAAAGGGATATGCAAGTTCCTTAGTGAGGGGATCTAGGATCAATATCATTCGTATTATGCCATATCCCCCTAATTTTAGTAAGACAGCTGCAAGAACCATAGATCCCGCGATAGGGGCCTCAACGTGGGCCTTTGGGAGCCAGAGGTGGACCCCATAGAGGGGTATTTTGACCAGGAATGCAATGAGGCAGGCCGCTCACCATAACTTATCGGCCCAGGTGCTAAGTTCGAGGGGGGAGTTGTACTGAAGCGTGAGTATTGATAGAGAACCCGTGTCGCTCTGAAGGAGAAGTAAAGCAACCAGGAGGGGGAGAGACCCGGCCAGGGTGTAAAATAAGAAATAAGTGCCAGCGTTTAATCGTTCCGTTTGATTTCCTCAGCGAGTAATAATAATTAGGGTAGGGAGGAGGGTGGCCTCAAACATAACGTAAAACATAATTACTTCAGTGGCTCCGAAAGCCAAAATTAGAAATACTTGCAGGGAGGTAAGAAGTGAAACAAGGGTTCGCTGGCGATTTACAGGTTCAGAGGAGGTGTGGTTCTGACTAGCTAAGATTATCAGAGGGAGCAATCAGCAGCTGAGGATTAGAAGTGGTGTTGAGAGGGGGTCCGTTGCGATGTAAAGATTAGCTGTAGATCAGCCGGTCTCAGAAGTGTACTTGAACCAAGATAGGCTGGCAAATGCAATAAGAAGACTTTGGGTGACGGAGGCGGGTCATAGTCACTTGGCAGGGGAGAGCCAGATGGTTGGAAATAATATAAGTGTAGGGATAAGAATCTTTAGCATTGTAGGAGGTTCAGGCTTTGTAGCCGATCCGTACCATGAGTGCGGGCGGTGGCTACCAATAAGGCAAGGCCTGCAGCGGCCTCACAGGCGGAAAAGGCAAGCAGAAGCATAGGGGCGGAGGAGTAGCCGGTAGAGTCTAATTGCAATGCTCATAAAGAGAGGGCAATAAATAGAGAGAGCATTATTCCTTCCAAGCATAGAAGGGCTGACAGGAGGTGGGTTCGATGAAATGCAAGTCCCATTAGTCCTAGGACAAAGGCTGAGGTGAAGCTGAAGTGTACGGGGGTCATAAGGCAGTTATGGACTCAAACCATAATCATCTGAGCCGAAATCAGAGGTCTTATTTTGGACTAACGACCTATTCAGCCCACTCTAAACCGCCCTGAATTCACTCATACACTAGACCAAGTGTTAGTAGAGCTAAGACGGCTACGGCCCAGGCAAAGGTGATGGAGGGCGCTACCAGCTGGTCCCCCCAGGGGAGGGGAAGGAGAAGAGCAATCTCCAGGTCAAAAAGAAGAAATAAGATTGCAATGAGAAAGAACCGCATGGAGAAGGGGAGACGGGCAGAGCCTAGGGGGTCAAAGCCGCATTCATAGGGTGAAAGCTTCTCGGCGTCAGGGGTAATCTGTGGGAGCCAAAAAGAAACAAGGGCAAGTACCCCCGAAAGGGCGGCCGTGATAGTAATTACTGTTGCGATTAAATTCATTATCTTTCCTTGGATTTTAACCAAGGCCGTGTGATTGGAAGTCACCTATACTAATATTAATACTAGAAAGATTATGATCCTCATCAGTAAATAGAGACGTACAGGAATAGTCAGACGACGTCTACAAAATGTCAATACCATGCGGCCGCCTCAAACCCAAAATGGTGTTCAGACGTAAAGTGGTACTGAATCTGTCGGAGCAGGCAAACAGCTAAGAAAGTAGAGCCGATGATGACATGAAGTCCGTGGAAGCCGGTAGCCACAAAAAATGTTGAGCCATAGACGCCATCAGCAATAGTAAAGGGGGCATCATAATATTCTAAGGCTTGGAGGAAAGTAAAGTAAAAACCCAGAAGGATGGTCAAGCCCAGGGACTGGATGGTTTGTTTCCGTTCGCCTTCCATAATGCTGTGGTGTGCCCAGGTAACAGTAACCCCAGAGGCCAAAAGGACTGCTGTGTTAAGCAAGGGTACTTCGAAGGGGTCCAGGGTTGTGATGCCTGCGGGTGGTCAGCAGCCCCCTAACTCGGGCGTAGGGGCTAGGCTAGAATGATAAAAAGCCCAGAAGAACCCAAGGAAAAAGAACACTTCAGAAGTAATGAATAGAATCATCCCATACCGAAGGCCCTTTTGTACAGGTGGCGTGTGGTGGCCTTGAAATGTGCCCTCCCGAATAATATCCCGTCATCACTGGTATATTGTCAGTAACAGTAAAGCCGTACCTAGCGTTATTAGCGTAAGTGAGTGGAAGTGAAACCAGATTGCGGTGCCAGATGTTAGGAGGAGGGCGGCGATTGCCCCTGTTAAGGGCCAGGGGCTGGGGTCTACTATGTGGTATGCGTGTGCTTGGTGAGCCATTAGACGTTTTCTTGAAGGTATAGGCTTAAAAGAAGCACGAACACGTAAGCCTGAATCATGGCGACGGCGACCTCTAATAAAGTTAATAAAAATAAAACTGTTGCGGTAAGAATTGCAACTGTTGGTATTAGGGGGAGAAGAACGAAAGCAGCAGTGGCGATAAGCTGAATCAATAGATGTCCGGCGGTGAGGTTGGCAGTGAGTCGGACCCCTAAGGCTAGGGGACGAATAAAAAGACTAATGGTCTCAATAATAATTAGTACGGGGATAAGGGGGACGGGGGTACCTTCTGGAAGCAAATGTCCCAAGGCGGCGGTGGGTTGGTTTCGCATCCCAATAATTACCGTTGCAAGCCAAAGGGGTACGGCAAGGCCTATATTAAGGGAGAGTTGAGTTGTAGGTGTAAAAGTATACGGGAGAAGTCCCAGCATGTTCAAGCTAATCAGGAATACCATAAGTGAGGTCAGGATGAGGGCTCATTTGTGCCCTCCCAAATTAAGTGGGAGCAGAAGCTGTTGGGTAAAACGGTTAATAAACCAACCCTGAAGGGTTAGGAGTCGGTTATTTAATCATCGGGAAGAGGGTGTTGGGAACAGGATCCACGGGAGGGTCAGTGCAAGGGCCATTAAAGGTAGGCCTAAAAATGTAGGGCTTATAAACTGGTCAAAAAAGCTTAGTGTCATGGTCAGGATCAGGATTCAGGTTTAGTTTTCTCGGTATTCTGTGTTGTTGGCTCGTTCGGAAAAGTGTGGCCGAGGACTTTAGGGGGAATAATTGTTAAGAAGATAAGTCAGGAGAAAGTTAGGATGGCAAATCAGGGGGCGGGGTTTAATTGAGGCATATCACTAGGGGTGGTTGGGGGGCCACCATTCTTTAGCTTAAAAGGCTAACGCTTTACCCGGTTAAGCTTCTTAGTGAGGCGTCCTCGAGCATTAGGGAGGATCAGTTCTCGAAGTGTTTTAGAGGAACGGCCTCAACAACAATAGGCATAAAGCTGTGGTTTGCTCCACAAATCTCGGAGCATTGACCATAAAAAACCCCTGGACGAGAGGCGATAAAAGCGGTCTGGTTTAAGCGTCCTGGGACAGCGTCCATCTTCACCCCAAGGGCTGGGACAGCCCAGGAGTGCAGTACGTCCTCTGCAGAAACAAGAACTCGAATTGGTGATTCTACCGGGATGACTATGCGGTGATCGGCCTCCAGAAGGCGAAACTGTCCGGGTGCAAGGTCTTGGGTTGGAATTATGTAGGAGTCAAATCCTAAGTCTTCGTAGTCAGTATACTCGTAGCTTCAATATCACTGGTGGCCTATGGCTTTAATAGTAAGGTGGGGGTCATTAATTTCGTCCATAAGATATAGAATTCGTAGGGAGGGGAGGGCAATAAGAATTAAAATTACAGCAGGGAGAACTGTTCACACAATCTCGATCTCCTGGGAGTCTAAAATATATTTGTTTGTTAGTTTAGTGGACACTATTGCTACGATAATATAAAGGACTAAAGTGCTAATAAGAAAAACAATTATTAGCGCGTGGTCATGAAAATGAAGAAGTTCTTCTATAACAGGTGAGGCCGCGTCTTGGAATCCTAATTGTGAGGGATGTGCCATTCTAGCATAAGCTCAAGACACGCGGGGTTCTATCCCGCAACTCTGCCTTGACAAAGCAGTGTAATAGTCATTGTTACCAGTGTCTTATAAAGAAAGTGGCAGAGTGGTTATGCGGCTGGCTTGAAACCAGTACATGGGGGTTCAATTCCTCCCTTTCTCGTTAATGGGCTTGAACCTGAACGAAGGCAGGTTCCTCGAAAGTGTGGTAGGGAGGGGGGCAGCCGTGAAGTCACTCTACATTAGTTGCAGTTAGTTCCACGGAGAGGACTTCTCGTTTGGCAGCAAATGCTTCTCAAAGAATAAACAGGAACATAATTACAGCTACTAGGGAAATAAGGGAGCCGATTGATGAGACGGTGTTTCATAGGGTGTAGGCATCTGGATAGTCTGAGTACCGTCGTGGTATACCTGCCAGACCTAAAAAATGTTGTGGGAAGAAAGTTAGATTGACCCCAATAAACATTACTCCAAAATGAATTTTGGTTCAAGTACTATGAAGAGTGTAGCCGGAAAACAACGGGAACCAGTGGACGAAGCCCGCTAAGATTGCAAATACGGCCCCCATGGATAAGACATAATGGAAGTGTGCTACTACATAATATGTGTCATGAAGCACAATGTCCAGGGATGAGTTAGCCAGAACAATTCCTGTTAAGCCCCCTACAGTAAATAGAAAAATAAAGCCTAGGGCTCATAGGAGGGGGGTTTCTCACTTAATTGACCCTCCGTGAAGCGTTGCTAGTCAGCTGAATACTTTTACCCCGGTTGGGATAGCAATAATCATTGTAGCTGAAGTGAAGTATGCTCGAGTGTCTACATCCATTCCGACAGTAAACATGTGGTGGGCTCAAACAATAAATCCTAGAAGACCAATCGCCATCATGGCCCACACCATCCATATGTAACCAAATGGCTCTTTTTTCCCCGAATAGTAGGCTACAATGTGGGAGATTATACCAAATCCCGGCAAGATAAGAATGTACACTTCTGGATGGCCAAAGAACCAGAATAAGTGTTGGTAAAGAATGGGGTCTCCTCCTCCAGCTGGGTCAAAGAAGGTCGTATTTAGGTTACGGTCTGTTAGAAGCATAGTAATTCCGGCAGCAAGGACGGGAAGGGAGAGGAGAAGAAGTACAGCAGTAATTAGGACTGCCCAGACAAACAGCGGTGTTTGGTACTGCGAGATTGCTGGGGGCTTCATATTAATAATTGTTGTAATGAAATTGATTGCGCCTAGGATTGAAGAGATCCCTGCAAGATGCAAAGAAAAGATGGTTAAGTCTACAGAGGCTCCGGCGTGGGCTAAGTTACCAGCCAATGGCGGGTAAACGGTTCAGCCCGTGCCCGCCCCAGCTTCTACGCCAGAAGAGGCAAGAAGAAGGAGAAATGAGGGGGGAAGGAGCCAGAAGCTCATGTTATTCATACGAGGAAATGCTATATCGGGGGCCCCGATCATGAGGGGAATTAGCCAGTTTCCAAAGCCTCCAATCATAATAGGCATCACTATAAAGAAAATTATTACGAAAGCGTGTGCTGTAACGATCACATTATAAATCTGGTCGTCACCTAAGAGGGCTCCCGGCTGGCTCAGTTCCGCCCGAATCAACAGGCTTAGGGCTGTACCAACCATTCCGGCCCAGGCACCAAATACTAGGTAGAGGGTGCCAATATCTTTGTGGTTTGTTGAGAAGAATCAGCGTGTAATTGCCACAGGTAAGGTGGCTGAGCATTTAAGCGGTGGATTGTAGCCCCATAGACGGAGGTTTGAGTCCTCCCCTTATCAAGCCCTGAGGTGTTACCACGTCAGATTGCAAACCTGAAGTAGTAGGCTAACCGCCTGCCGGGGCTTTCCCCCGCGACGCGCCCGGCGGCGGGAAAGTAGATGAATGCTCGCTGGTTTAAGCGTTTAGCTGTTAACTAAAAGTTTGTGGGATCGAGGCCCTCTCATCTAGAAAGGCTTTAGCTTAATTAAAGTGTCTGGGTTGCATTCAGAAAATATGGGATAAAGTCCCGTAAGTCTTATCAGGGGTTGGGGGGTTCTCACCCCCGCTTAAAGCTTTGAAGGCTCTTGGTCTAAGTGCTATCCTAAACCCCTTAGGGGGTAAGAAGGGCCAACACGGCAGGGGTGAGGGGAAGAAGTGCCAAGGCCATGACAGTAATAGCGGCTAGGGGTAGATGGGACTGGGTCGTAACTGTTCGTCAGGGAGCGGTAGCGGGAGTAATATTGGGGGAAATAGTAAGGGATATGGCGTAGCATAGGCGCAGGTAGAAGTACAAGCTTAAAAGGGCGGTGAGGGCCGCCGCAGTGGCAACTAGCGGGAGGCCCTGTTTTGTCAGTTCCTGAAGAATTAATCATTTAGGCATAAACCCAGTTAGGGGTGGAAGACCCCCAAGAGAAAGAAGTACAAGGGAAGCAAGGCCGACCAGTGCCGGGGCTTTGGCCCAGGCGGTAGCCAAAACACTAATACTGGTTGAGCGGGTGGTAAAAAATGTTAAAAAAGCCGATGCTGTCATCAAAATATATATTAACAAAGCGAGAAGGGTGATGGAAGGGGCAAATTGTAGTACTAAAATCATTCACCCCAAATGTGCGATTGAAGAGTATGCTAAAATCTTACGGAGTTGGGTTTGATTCAGGCCCCCTCAGCCGCCAACAAGGGTAGAGAAGATACCTAAGGTAGTAAGGATAATCGGGTCAGCATAAGGTGCAACCTGTACAATGAGGGCAAAGGGGGCGAGCTTTTGCCAGGTGGAGAGAAGAAGTCCAGTAGGGAGGTCCAAGCCCTGAATAACCTCGGGGAGTCAAAAATGTACTGGGGCCAGGCCGACCTTAAGGGCCAGTGCCATAAATGCGGTAGTTGCAGCAATTGGGTTCGACAGCTGTTGGATGTTCCACTCTCCTGTCACCCAAGCGTTGGTGGTGCTGGCAAACAAGATTATGGCAGCAGCGGTGGCTTGCGTAAGAAAGTACTTAGTGGTCGCTTCAACAGATCGGGGGTGGTGGTGCTGAGTCATTAGGGGAATAATGGCAAGGGTATTAATCTCAAGCCCCATCCACGCTATTAACCAATGGGAACTAGCAAATGTGAGGGCCGTTCCCAAGCCGAGGCTAGAGAGAAGGATGGCAAAGACGAAGGGGTTCATTAGTAAAGGAAGGGTTTTAACCAACATGTTTGGGGTATGGGCCCAAAAGCTTATTTAGCTGACCTTACTAGAAAGTGGTGTAGTGGAAGCACCAAGAGTTTTGATCTCTTGAGTATGGGTTCGAGCCCCTTCTTTCTAAGGAATCGGGGGGACTTGAACCCCCATGGTTCACTCTATCAAAGTGGCCCTTAGGCATTCGGGCACAATTCCGCTACAATTGAGGGGGTAAGCCCGCGAAGGCAACGGGAAGAGCAAGGTGTCAGAGAACCAAGGCCAGGGTTAGGGGAAGAAAATTCTTCCACACCAAGTGCATAAGCTGGTCATACCGAAATCGGGGGTAAGAGGCCCGGACCCAAAGAAAAACAATGGACAGTAAGGATGCTTTGGTCATTAAGTTCAAGGCGGTAAGCTCTGGAAGGAGGGGGAAGTGGGATGCTCCTAGAAATAGAACAGCTGAGAGGGTATTCATAAGAAGAATATTGGCGTACTCAGCTAGAAAAAAAAGGGCGAAGGGTCCGCCGGCATATTCCACGTTAAATCCGGAAACGAGCTCAGACTCACCTTCTGTTAAGTCGAACGGGGCCCGGTTTGTCTCGGCAAGCGTTGAAATATACCATATTGCGGCTAGGGGTCAGGCGGGGGCAGCCAGTCAAATAGCCTCTTGGGCAACACTAAAGGTTTGAAGGGTAAAACCCCCGGTAAAGATAATGATGCTCAATAGAATGAGGCCCAGGCTAACCTCATAGGAGATGGTCTGGGCTACGGCCCGAAGGGCCCCAATCAAAGCATATTTGGAATTGGAAGCCCAGCCAGAGCCCAAAATAGAGTACACCGCCAGGCTAGACAGTGCTAAAACAAACAAGATGCCAAGGTTGAAGTCGGCAACAGGATAAGGGATAGGCATAGGGGCTCAGAGGGTAAGGGCTAAGGTCAAGGCAAGCATAGGGGTAGCTAAGAAAAGAAAGGGGGAGGACGTAGAAGGTCGGATGGGCTCCTTAATAAAAAGCTTAACCCCATCAGCAATGGGTTGAAGTAGACCATAAGGCCCGACGATGTTAGGACCTTTCCGTAGCTGCATATAGCCTAAAACCTTCCGTTCAATCAGTGTGAGAAAAGCTACCGCAAGAAGAACGGGGACAATATAGGTGAGAGGGTTAATAATGTAGATAAATAGTGTTGCAATCATAGCTAAGAAGAGGACTTGAACCTCTGGGGAGAAGATCTTAGGCCTTCCGCAATTACCGGGCTCTGCCACCTTAGCGCGCCGTTATCTCCGGCTGCGAAAGTTGTGCCCCCTTGTCTAATTTAGTTGACTTCATCAGGTGGGGGTGGGGTTTACTCTCAGCATGGGCCCCGTCTTTTCGGTCCTTTCGTACTAGAAAAGGTCACGTCATAGATAGAAACTGACCTGGATTACTCCGGTCTGAACTCAGATCACGTAGGACTTTAATCGTTGAACAAACGAACCCTTAATAGCGGCTGCACCATTAGGATGTCCTGATCCAACATCGAGGTCGTAAACCCACTCGTCGATAGGGACTCTGGGAGAGGATTGCGCTGTTATCCCTAGGGTAACTGGGTCCGTTGATCGGCTCTGCCGGATCATTTTTGGTCAGAATTTCTGTTGCTTAGAAAGGTCCTTCTTGGCTCTGGGAAAATATACTCCCACTCCACATGGGGGCTGGTCTTTCCCCCGCGGTCGCCCCAACCGAAGACAATTAGATGAGGTACCATTAAGTTCTTACCCTTCAAAGAGGTTGTTTAACATGGGCTTTCTAGTGTCTAAAGCTCCATAGGGTCTTCTCGTCTTATGATAATATCCCCGCTTCTGCACGGGGAGATCAACTTCACTGACTTGGAAAAGGAGACAGCTTAGCCCTCGTCTTGCCATTCATACAGGTCTCCATTTAAAAGACAAGTGATTGCGCTACCTTTGCACGGTCAAAATACCGCGGCCGTTAAACTTATAGTCACAGGGCAGGCGGGACCTCTCATTTTTAGGTTCCGAGAGGCGATGTTTTTGGTAAACAGGCGAGGCTTGTGTTTGCCGAGTTCCTTCTTATCCTTTAGGTCTTTCCCTAATGCACTCCGGTGTGGGGTTAACGATCGACTTGATGGGGTTTACTAGTAGTTCTTCTAGTTCATAGTCCCCTCTGGCTTTGGGTTCGTTAAAGGTCGGCGGTGGGTCCGGTCCGAGTTACACAGGCGCTGGGAGAGGGGGACCCCCTCTTGTTACTCATTTTAGCATGGTCACTCCCACAGTAAAGTGTGGGATGGTCTAGTAATAGTAGGGGGTAAGATTTGCTATCAGAATAAAGGGGTAAGAAGATGTCTGAGCTTTAACGCTTTCTAGGCAGGTGGCTGCTTTTAGGCCCACTGAAACATTATTCCTTGATTAATATGATCTTTAACCCGCTGTTAAGGTTGTGTCCTCTTTCAAAGGAGCTGTACCTCCTTTGACTAACTCCACTAACTTTCCGTCGCCAAGGTGGGTTACACTAAGGGGGGTGGGTAATTTAGGGGGCTGAACTTCTATTCATTTCTTAGACAACCAGCTATAACTAGGCTCGGTAGGTTTATCACCTCTACTCGGAGCTCTTCCCACTCTTTTGCCACAGAGACGGGTTGGCCCTATAATAGGCTGTCTCGGAGTAGCTCGTCTAGTTTCGGGGGCTTAAACTAAAGTTCTCTTTGCTTAAGAAATACTGGCCAAATCATGATGCAAAAGGTACGAGGGCTAGTCTCTGCTGCATTGCGCTTAAATGGGTTGTTTCATTTCTCTTTCAACTTTCCCTTGCGGTACTTATTCTATTGCTTCTAGGTCCTGTTCTGTCTCCCTTACTAAGGCGGAAAAATGGTTTGATGTGGGGGTTATAATTCATGGGGGTTTGTGTATGTCGTGGTTTTAAACCAGTCGAACGAGCTAGTTGATCAGCTCAGGGTGGCTCGATTTGCACGGGCGTCTCCTCGGTGTAAGGGAGGTGCTTTTCTGTCTTAGCTACACTCTGATTTTTCCAAGTGCACCTTCCGGTACACTTACCATGTTACGACTTGCCTCCCTTTTGTCCGGTGATAATTTTATGAACTTAAGAAATAGACTTGGGGAGAGTGACGGGCGGTGTGTGCGCGCCTCAGAGCCAGTTTCGACAGGACGCTCTAGTTCCCGTCTACTGCTAAATCCACCTTCAGGGGCTGGTTTCACAGCCTCTTCCGTAGTACTCTAGGTTAGAGAATGTAGCCCATTTCTTCCCTCCCCATACGCTACACCTCGACCTGACGTTTTGGGGTTTACCCATTGTGCATACTATATTCCCTTCACAGGGTATGCTGACGACGGCGGTATATAGGCGGGGATAACAAGGGGAGGTGAGGTTGAACGGGGGTTATCGGTTCTAGAACAGGCTCCTCTAGGTGGGTCTGAGGCACCGCCAAGTCCTTTGGGTTTTAAGCTGGCGCTTGTAGTCCCCTGGCGGACAGTAGTTGTATATTACTGTCAAATTTTACGGCTAAGCATAGTGGGGTATCTAATCCCAGTTTGTTCCATAGCTGTCGTGGGTTCAGGCTAAATTAATAAAGCTACTTTCGTGAAGGGTCTTCGTTCCTCCGGGTGCGTATAACAGCCATGGAAGTATTCGGCTTTAGTCCCTATTACCCTAACCACACTTTACGCCGATGTCTATCTACTTGGTCCTCTCGTATAACCGCGGTGGCTGGCACGAGTTTTACCGGCCCTGTTGACTTTAACTAAGTCAAGCTTTCGCTTATGGCTTAATGTTTATCACTGCTGAGTTCCCTTGGGGGTGTGGCTTAGCAAGGCGTCTTGGGCTACGGGAAAGGGTGCGCCTGATACCAGCTCCTCGTCCCCGGGCGGGGGATTAAGGGCATCCTCACAGGAGTGCGGAGACTTGCATGTGTAAATCCAGTCAAAGCTGATAGTAAAGTCAGGACCAAGCCTTTGTGCCCGCGGGGCTTTCTAGGGCCCATCTTAACATCTTCAGTGTCATGCTTTATTTAAGCTACGCTAGC